TACTTCTAACGGTTTCAAAAGAAATAAAAAAATGGGTTAGTAAAAGCGTTCTATTTCTAAAAAGAATACTAAAAGAACTCTCAAAAGTAAATCCAATTCCATTATTTAGATTGAGAGAAGTATATGAATCGAGTGAAACTAAAAAAGAAAAGGATTCTATAATCAGTAATCATATAATTCATGAATCATTAAGTCAAACTGGATCTCCAGATTGGACAAATTATTCACTGACAGAAAAAAAAATGAAGGATCTGGCTGATAGAACAAGTACAATCCGAAATCAAATCGAAAGAATTACAAAAGAGAAAAAAAAAGTAACCCCAGAAATAAAAAGGAGTCCTAACAAAACAAGTTATAATGATAAAAGATTAGAATCGCCAAAAAATATTTGGCAAATATTCAAAAGAAAAAATGATCGATTCATCTGTAAATTACATTATTTTATAAAACTTTTCGTTGAAAAAATATACATATATATATTTCTATGTATCATTAATATTCCCAGAATCAATACACAACTTTTTCTTGAATCAACAAAAAAAATTATTGAAAAATCCAGTTACAATAATAAAAAAAATCAAGAAAAAATGAATAAAATAAATCAAAATACAATTCACTTTATTTCAACTAAAAAAAAAAAAGAGTTACTTTATAATATTAGTAATAATAAGACGAATTCACATACTTTTTATGACTTATCCTCCTTGTCACAAGCATATGTATTTTACAAATTATCACAAATCCAACTTATTAACTTGTATAAATTAAGATCTGTTCTTCAATATCCCGGAACGTCTTTTTTTCTTAAGACTGAAATAAAGGATTTTTTTGGAACACAAGGAATATTTCATTCTGAATTAAGCCATAAAAAACCTCAAAGTTATGGCATGAATCAATGGAAAAACTGGTTAAGGGGGCGTTATCAATACGATTTATCTCAGATTAGGTGGTCTAGATTAATAGCACAAAAATGGCGAAATAGAGTCAATTGGCGCCGTACGGCTCAAAATCAATATTTAAAAAAATGGGATTCATATGAAAAAGACCAATTAATTCATTACAAAAAACAAAAAGATTCTGAAATATATTCATTACCGAATCAAAAAGAAAATGTCAAAAAATGCTATAAATATGATTTTTTATCATATAAATCTATTAATTACGAAAATAAAGAAGACTCATCCATTTATGAATCACCATTTCAAGTAAATAAGAACAAAAAGATTTCTTATAATTCCAACACATATAAACACAAATTATTTGATACGTTAGGGGATATCCCTATCAATCATTATCTAGAAAAGGGTAATATTATGTATATGGAAAAAAATTCAGATAGAAAATTTTTTGATTGGAAAATTCTCAATTTTTGTCTTAGACAAAAAATCGATATTGAGGCCTGGATCAAGATCGATACCAAGAGTAATAAAAATACTAAGATTGGGACTAATAATTATCAAATAATTGAGAAAATTAATAAGAAAGGTCTTTTTTATCTTACGATTCATCAAGATCCAGAAATCAATCCACCCAATCCCCAAAAAATCTTTTTTGATTGGATGGGAATGAATGAAGAAATACTAAATCGTCCCATATCGAATCTGGAACTTTGGTTCTTCCCAGAATTTGTGCTACTTTATAATTCATATAAAATAAAATCGTGGGTTATACCAAACAAATTACTTCTTTTAAATTTTAATATAAACGAAAATGTTAATGAAAATAAAAACATCAATGGAAAGCAAAAAGAGAATTTTTTTATACCATCGAATGAAAAAAAATCTTTTGGGTTAAAGAATCTAAATCAAGAAGAAAAAGAACCCACAGATCAAGGAGATCTCAGATCGTATGTACAAACCCAAAAAAATCTTGGATCCCTTGTCTCAACCCACCAAAAAGATATTGAAGAAGATTATGTGGGATCAGACACGAAAAAACATAAAAAGAAAAAACAATACAAGAGCAACACGGAAGCAGAACTAAAATCCTTCCTGAAACGTTATTTGCTTTTTCAATTGAGATGGGACGATGCTTTGAATCAAAGAATGATCAATAATATCAAAGTATATTGTCTCCTGCTTAGACTTATAAATCCAAGAAAAATTACTATATCCTCGATTCAAAGGAGAGAAATGAGTCTGGATATAATGCTGGTTCAGAAGAATTTAACTCTTCCAGAATTAATGAAAAAGGGAGTGTTGATTATCGAACCCCTTCGTCTGTCCGTAAAAAATGATGGACAATTTTTTATGTATCAAACCATAGGTATTTCATTGGTTCATAAGAGTAAGTACCAAACTAATCAAAGAGACCGAGAACCAAGATATCTTGATAAAAATAATTTTGATGAATCCATTACACGACATCAAAAAATAACTAGAAATAGAGACATAAATCATTATGATTTATTTGTTCCTGAAAATATTTTATCGGCTAAACGGCGTAGAGAATTGAGAATTCTAATTTGTTTCAATTCAAAGAATAGGAATGGTATGAATAGAAATCCAGTATTTTGTAACGAGAACAGCATACAAAACTGGGGTCAATTTTTGGATAAAAGTAAATATCTTGATAGAGAGAAAAATGAATTAATTAAATTAAAATTTTTTATTTGGCCTAATTATCGATTAGAAGATTTAGCTTGTATGAATCGCTATTGGTTTGATACCAATAATGGGAGTCGTTTCAGTATGTTAAAGATACATATGTATCCACAATTGAAAATTCGTTGATGGTCCATTTTTCCTATATATCCTGTCTCATATATAGTATATGAAAATAAATAGGTACATACATGCCTTGTCTTACATTCCATTCTAATATAGGATACTAAGTCAATGATGTATCAATTAGATTTAGAAATGAATCAACAAAATCTTCTTTTTTTTTTATTAAGTCTAAATTATTTGCTTTTTGAGTACAAAAATCTACCATTTTTTGTATTCCTATCCAAATCCAATTAAAAATTAGATTGATTTTTGATTCATTTTCATTGAAAAAAAAATGAGGAGTTCATAAAGAAATTCTATTGTGTATACCACATTAAAATCACTGGCATTATTATTACTGATCGATAAAATTCATACCTGTAAAAAGGGGGGAAATTTATGGTAAAAAGTTCATTCATTTCAGTTATTTCACAAGAAGAAAACACAGAAAATAGGGGGTCCGTTGAATTTCAAGTATTCAGTTTCACCAATAAGATACGGAGACTTACTTCACATTTGGAATTGCACAAAAAAGATTATTTATCTCAGAAGGGTCTGCGGAAAATTTTGGGAAAACGCCAACGGCTGCTGACTTATTTGTCAAAAAAAAATAAAGTACGTTATAAAGAATTAATAGGTCAGTTGAATATTCGAGAGATAAAAACTCGTTAATTTGAAGAGTTATTTTAACTTATTCGCTTAAATTTTGATGAACTTCTTTTCACTTTCAGCAATTCATGGAAGAATGAAGCGGGAAAAAACTTATGACTGCACCAGCTACAAGAAAAGACCTCATGATAGTCAATATGGGTCCTCAACACCCATCAATGCATGGTGTTCTTCGACTCATCGTTACTTTAGATGGTGAAGATGTTATTGACTGTGAACCAATATTGGGTTATTTACACAGAGGGATGGAGAAAATTGCGGAAAACCGAACAATTATACAATATTTACCTTATGTAACACGTTGGGATTATTTAGCTACTATGTTCACAGAAGCAATAACTGTAAATGCACCAGAACAATTAGGCAATATCCAAGTACCTAAAAGGGCTAGCTATATCAGAGTCATTATGTTGGAGTTGAGTCGTATAGCTTCCCATTTGTTATGGCTTGGTCCTTTTATGGCGGATATTGGCGCACAAACCCCCTTCTTCTATATTTTTCGAGAAAGAGAATTAATATATGACCTATTCGAAGCTGCCACTGGTATGCGAATGATGCATAATTATTTTCGTATCGGAGGAGTCGCTGCTGATCTACCTCATGGCTGGATAGATAAATGTTTAGACTTTTGCGATTATTTTTTAACAAGGATTGCTGAATATCAAAAGCTTATTACACGAAATCCTATTTTTTTAGAACGAGTTGAAGGAGTGGGCATTATTAGTGGAGAAGAAGCAATAAATTGGGGTTTATCAGGACCAATGCTACGAGCTTCCGGAATACAATGGGATCTCCGTAAAGTTGATCATTATGAGTGTTACGACGAGTTTGATTGGGAAGTTCAATGGCAAAAAGAGGGAGATTCATTAGCTCGTTATTTAGTACGAATCGGTGAAATGACAGAATCCATAAAAATTATTCAACAGGCCCTGGAAGGAATTCCAGGGGGGCCCTATGAGAATTTAGAAATACGACGCTTTGACAAAGTAAGAGATGCCGACTGGAATGATTTTGAATATCGATTCATTAGTAAAAAACCCTCTCCGACTTTTGAATTGTCGAAGCAAGAACTTTATGTAAGAGTCGAAGCTCCAAAAGGAGAATTGGGAATTTTTCTGATAGGAGATCAAAGTGTTTTTCCTTGGAGATGGAAAATTCGCCCCCCGGGTTTTATCAATTTGCAAATTCTTCCTCAGTTAGTTAAAAAAATGAAATTGGCTGATATTATGACGATACTAGGTAGTATAGATATCATTATGGGAGAAGTTGATCGTTGAAATGATAATTGATATAACAGAAGTACAAGCTATCAATTCTTTTTCCAGATTGGAATCCTTAAAAGAGATCTATGGGATCATATGGATGCTTGTCCCTATTTTGACTCTTGTTTTAGGAATTACAATAGGCGTACTAGTAATTGTTTGGTTAGAAAGAGAAATATCTGCAGGGATACAACAACGTATTGGACCTGAATACGCCGGCCCTTTGGGAATTCTTCAAGCTCTAGCAGATGGTACAAAATTACTTTTCAAAGAAAATATTTTTCCATCTAGAGGAGATACTCGTTTATTTAGTATCGGACCATCCATAGCAGTTATATCAATTTTCCTAAGTTATTCAGTA